GAATGAAGAAATTTCAATTACAAAAAATTTAAAGTAAAGATAATAAAGATATTAAAGATAATAAATAGTAAATAGAAATATCTAATATATAAATAAAAAGAAAGAATATAGGACCCGGTCCCCTCTCTTGACAGTAATATATGTTGTATATGTAAATCCTAGATGTGAAAAGAGTCATAATTCATCTAGAAAAGGGAACAGATATGATATATAAAGAAGAATAGGTGCACAACAAAAAAATACAATAGTACAATAGAAATAATACAATAGAAATAATTGAAAATTGACTCATTCACTGAGTAAAGGATTAAATTGGATTCAATTAGGTGGTACCAACTCAATCAAAAGCTACCTCCCATTTATTTCTTATAAAATTCATTATGGAATTAACTGATCAACTTGCTATCGGATATTTCTTTTCGATTCAGTACTCTTAAAAAAAAAGAATTTCGACATATTTATTATGATTTATGATTATGAGAAACAATCCCATTACTTCTGATCCTGTGGTTTCTACACTTGAAGAACAAAACCAAGGGCGTATCGCTCAAATTATTGGCCCAGTACTGGATGTCATTTTTCCATCGGGCAAGATGCCTAATATTTATAATGCTTTGATAATTAAAGGTCGAGATACTGTTGGTCATCAAATTAATGTAACTTGTGAAGTACAACAATTATTAGGAAATAATCGAGTGAGAGCTGTAGCTATGAGTGCTACAGATGGTCTGATGAGAGGAATGAAAGTGATTGACACGGGAGCTCCTCTAAGTGTTCCAGTCGGGGGAGCTACTCTCGGACGAATTTTCAACGTCCTTGGAGAGCCCGTTGATAATTTAGGTCCTGTCGATACTCGCACAACATCTCCTATTCATAGATCTGCACCCGCCTTCATACAGTTAGATACAAAATTATCAATCTTTGAAACAGGGATTAAAGTTGTGGATCTTTTAGCCCCCTATCGCCGTGGAGGAAAAATCGGACTATTTGGGGGAGCTGGAGTGGGTAAAACAGTACTCATCATGGAATTGATCAACAACATTGCCAAAGCTCACGGAGGCGTATCCGTATTTGGCGGAGTAGGTGAACGTACTCGTGAAGGAAATGATCTCTACATGGAAATGAAAGAATCCGGGGTGATTAATGAAAAAAATATTGCAGAATCCAAAGTGGCTCTAGTCTATGGTCAAATGAATGAACCGCCAGGAGCTCGTATGAGAGTTGGCTTGACTGCCCTAACCATGGCGGAATATTTCCGAGATGTTAATGAGCAAGACGTACTTCTATTCATTGACAATATATTTCGTTTCGTTCAAGCAGGGTCCGAAGTCTCTGCCTTATTAGGTAGAATGCCTTCTGCAGTGGGTTATCAACCTACCCTTAGTACGGAAATGGGTTCTTTGCAAGAAAGAATTACTTCTACCAAGGAAGGATCCATAACATCGATTCAAGCAGTTTATGTACCTGCGGATGATTTGACCGACCCTGCTCCTGCCACGACATTTGCACATTTAGATGCTACTACCGTATTATCAAGAGGATTAGCTGCCAAAGGTATTTATCCAGCAGTAGATCCCTTGGATTCAACGTCAACTATGTTACAACCTCGGATCGTTGGCGAGGAACATTATGAAACTGCGCAAAGGGTTAAGCAAACTTCACAACGTTATAAAGAACTTCAAGACATTATAGCTATCCTTGGGTTGGACGAATTATCCGAAGAAGATCGTTTAACTGTAGCAAGAGCACGCAAAATTGAGCGTTTCTTATCACAACCCTTCTTTGTGGCAGAAGTCTTTACTGGTTCTCCAGGGAAATATGTTGGTCTAGCAGAAACAATTCGGGGGTTTCAATTCATCCTTTCCGGAGAATTAGATGGTCTTCCCGAGCAGGCCTTTTATTTGGTGGGTAACATCGATGAAGCTACCGCGAAAGCTATGAACTTAGAAGAGGAGAGCAAATTGAAGAAATGACCTTAAATCTTTGTGTACTGACTCCAAATCGAATGATTTGGGATTCTGAAGTGAAAGAGATTATTTTATCTACTAATAGTGGACAAATTGGGGTATTACCAAATCATGCCCCCATTGCCACGGCTGTAGATATAGGTCTTTTGAGAATACGGCTAAAAGATCGATGGTTAACGGTAGCTCTTATGGGCGGTTTTGCTAGAATAAGTAATAATGAGATCACCATTTTAGGAAATGGTGCGGAAATTAGTACTGACATTGATCCACAAGAAGCTCAACAAACTCTTGAAATAGCTGAAGCTAACTTGAGTAAAGCTGAGGGTAAGAGACAAGCAATTGAGGCAAATCTAGCTCTCAGACGAGCTAGGACACGAGTAGAAGCTATCAAAGTAATTTCCTCTTAGTAGTCAATACATTCAATCAAAATAAAAAGATTTATTTATTATTTATTATATAATTTATTTATTATATACTACACACTACATCTTGATTCCACAAATTGACCACAATGAAGTCTAATTTGATTAATCTGATGATAGAACAGAACGAAAAAAGGAGGATGAGTAGAAAAACTTATTAGATACCATGGAATCCGGTATCTAATAAGTTCTACCTACTATTGGATTTGAACCAATGACTCCCGCCGTATGAAAGCAATACTCTAACCACTGGGTTAAGTAGGTCATTTATCACCACAAAAAGGGTCTCCATCACTTCGATGGATTATAGGTAAAATATGTTTTCTAAGCAATATTAATCTTTTACCAGTAAACATAAACAGATCAGAGAGTTATCATGTGAGATTATGGGATACCCTTCTTGACAAGAAATTGTCTCTATATTAAAATGGTTATGACAAGGGCTATAGCTCAGTTAGGTAGAGCACCTCGTTTACACGTGCGCCAATGTTTTTCAAAGGAGCTCATTATGCAATGACCATAATTGATCTTTTTGAGAAGTCGATGTCTTACTCCGTAGATTCGAGAGAACAAGAGAAAAATAGCCTGACAAATTTGGTTTGATCCGGTTCAAGTGCGAATTCCGGTGCTAAATCAAATATAACCTGCCATTATAAGGTAAATGCTCAGCCCATTCAATGCCAGGCATAATGAGTATAAGGATCTCAAAAGAATCTCTTTTCGTCCTATGAGCTTTGAGGTGTATGAAGTCTCATATTTTACTCTTGCAGCGGAGCGATAGAGACTGCATTTCATTTAGGTTGATCTAGGCCGAAGGCAGACCTAAATAAAGGTCACCCTTCTTTGAAACACTTTGGTATTGCTCCTAGATCAGGATACAAATAATGAATCAGAGCACATGGAGCCATCTCAATATCTTCTTATTTTCCTCTAAAGAAAACTATGGTGGACTAACTGATCTTTACATCAGTTGATGAAAGAGCCCAATGCAACAAAATGCATGTTGGGTCTTTGAAACAGTTCGAATCATTTTGATAATAATAAGTTTTCTCTGTTTTACCGAGAAGGTCTACGGTTCGAGTCCGTATAGCCCTAATACATTCCATTTTTGTTTTGTATAGAAATTTGAGTAGTAGTAGGAACAAGAAAAGAAACACAATAATTCATTCCAACGGACCTAATTGGTATTTGTCAAATCTCGGATCAAATACCCATCTATCTTCATCCACTTTCATGAAGAAATTACATATGTTCTTTATCATTTTTTTATTCTTTTTCTTTTGAAATTGAATTTCTTCTTCACTATATTACTATTACTTATTACTATAGTATATTACTATAATTACTATCTATAATTATTCTAAGTTAATAGAAAAGTTAATATAAGATAGGGAATTTTTTATTTTCACTTTCTATTTCTAAGATATAAGATCAATATGAAATAGAAAAAATATAGAAAAAGAAATATAGAAAAAAATATATATAAGATAAGAAGTATAATAATAAGTAGAATAGAAAAGAAAAAGAACTAAGTATAAGAGCATTCTATATTAAACATTACATATAGAAAGAGAATTGAAAGGAGAAAAAAAAAAAGAAAAAGAGAAGTGGGATGACATTAGATGAATTTTGAAACAAGGTATGTCCTACAGCAAACAAACTCTCAACTATGCGGATCAAAAATCTTTTCTTGTTTCATCTAAGAAGTTCTATATGATTTTCAAATTCCAATTCAAATGGAATAATTCAACCTATTCCACATTCATAGTTTTATGTTTCTGTTTCACGAATATGATCTTTTCTGGGCATTTCTAATAATATCATATCAAGCGTTATTCCTATCTTGACATTTGTCATTTCTGGGATTTTAGGGAAGGTCCAGAAAAGTTTCCTAGTTATGAATCAGGTAGAGAGCCAATGGGGGATGCTTGGGTACAATTCCGAATTTGCTATTACATGTTTTTGTTTTTTTTGCTGTTGAAACGATCTTTCATTATCCATGGACAATGAGCTTTGATGTATTGGGTGTATCTGTATTTATATAAGTTTATAAGCTTTCATTCCCAATTGTGGGTTCAGTTTATGCATAGCGAAAAGGAGCGTTGGAATGGTCTTATCTAAATCTTTAGACAATCAAAAGAAAAGGAAAGGATGACATTGAAAAATTTCTTAATTTGGTTGAGTTTCCATTACTTAACCAAATAGCCCCAATTTAATTATTTCAACTACATCGAATGATCTCTCGAATTGGTCAATGTTAAATATTCATACAAAGAAAAATGTGGGAGAGATGAAGAAGATGCAGGTTCATTTATCTGATTGGCTAGTCAAGCATTAGTTAATTCATAGATCTTTAATTCCCGAGGATTGGAATTCCGTTGCTGTCATTTCATATGTATATGGTTACAATTATTTACGCTCCCAGTGTGCCTATGATACCAGGCGGATTTTTAGCTAGTGTGTATCACCTTACGAAAATACATTATGGTATAGATAAACCAGAAGAGGTATGCATAAAAGTATTTGCTCTCCGGAGTAATCCTCAAACCCCGTCAGTTTTCTGGATTTGAAGAAGTGCTTATTTTCAGTAATGGAAATCTTAATGATATATTGGGAATTTCTTATAAGAATCATCCTCGCCTTAAACGTATCTTCATGCCTGAAAGTTGGATAGGCTGGCCTTTAAGTAAAGACTATATTACGTCCAATTTCTATGAAATTCAAGATGCTCATTGATTGAAATTGAAACGAAATCTGGAGTCGTGTCATATAAGTAGAAAAAGTAAAAAAGGGGTTTTTTATCATTCAATGAGCATCTTGGTATTCCTCTTCTAGAGGAAAAAAAAAAGTAACTGGACTTTCATTCGTATTGCGGAGGGACTAAAAAAAAAAAGAGAGAAAAAATGAAAAAGAAAGTAAAGAATATCTATCCCGATCCGTCTTAATGAATTAATTTCATTTGTATGAGGTATTAAGAAATATCTATCCGATACATTATTAACGTGTCAGGAACCAGATTTGAACTGGTGACACGAGGATTTTCAGTCCTCTGCTCTACCAACTGAGCTATCCCGACCATTTCCCGTGGATCATCCTAGCAGACTAGCAGAGTACTTCTATCTATGTCAATGAAAAGAACTAAAAAAGAAAATCTTAACAAATTGGCTCTAGCCCCTGAAATTCTTGGATCTTCAAAAAGAAGACTTTTTTTGTAAATGTAAGGAAAAAGATATAGACTATGAATGATTCAATAACGGAGATTCCTTGAACATATATCTTCATATCGTATTATCCAAAAAAAAAGGAGATTGGATTGGAAAAAGATACGAGGATTTAGATTCGGATCTATTTGTGAAAGAACAGAGTGAATAAAATGAAAAAGATATTTCATTTTGTTTAAACTGAGTCACTGATGAAAAAAAATGAATAAAGAGGATGAGGATAAATAAAGAGCGAGGAAGTAAAATGGGCTTTTTATTGGGGATAGAGGGACTTGAACCCTCACGATTGAAAAATTCGACGGATTTTCCTCTTACTATAAATTTCATTGTTGTCGGTATTGACATGTAAAATGGGACTCTCTCTTTATTCTCGTCCGATTCAATTTCAAAAGATCTATCAAAAATTCTGGAATGAATAATTTGATCATTGAATATTCGAATTCTATTCTTTTTTCAACTTCAATTGGAATTGATTCACAATAACTCTTCAATTTTTCATATATCTTTTTGATCTCTATCATTCTAATTAAAAAAGAATAGAAATATAGGGTTTCTTATAGATCCTTATCTCATACTATTATATTACTCATATTTTAGATTACTCATATTAATAATATAATATTAATAGAAAGAAAGAGAAGATTTATATTTTCATATATAAATTTCAAATTTCATATCTAAATATATAGAGATACAAAATAGAATTTGATATAAGATTTGGGTTGTGATTAATCGTTTGCTATGTCAGTATGTATACGTATGTCTTAGGTATATAAGACGTATCCTTTCTGTCATTTCGATAGAAGTCTTTTAGCTACTAACGTAACGTAATCAATTTCATTCGTTAGAACAGCTTCCATTGAGTCTCTGCACCTATCCCCTTTTTATTCTCCTTTTCCATAGTTTTTTCTCTCGAAACAAAGATTTGGCTCAGGATTGCCCTTTTTTAGTTCCAGGGTTTCTCTGAATTTGGAAGTTACCACTTAGCAGGTTTCCATACCAAGGCTCAATCCAATCAAGTCCGTAGCGTCTACCAATTTCGCCATATCCCCTTTCCTTTGAGCCTTTGAGACAAGGCTCCGGCTGTAATTCCATCCACCTCTTTCATTTATCTTGGCACTATTGAATCTATTAGGTAATGATTCCTATATAGAAAAAGTGTATGCTGTTATTTTATTTTTTTCCTCTATTCTATATTATATCATTTCATCTATAAAACCTCTCTTTTCAATCTAAAATGATTTTATCATTGATCTATCCGCAATTCAATATGGATAGATATATACCACATATATATCTATGCCTTTCCTACTCCTTCATTTTTACAGTGTAGTTTTGAATAGTGGAACGGTCGATATTCATTCTTCTTTTTTTTTTTTTCATTTCGAATTCTAATTTCATTGATATTTTCTTTTCATATTTCATATATATGAATATGGAATTGAATTTAGATTTCTATTTAGATATCTAATTTATCTAGATCTAAATAGTTTTCTTTTCTATTTTCTAAATAGAATATAAAATATATAACTAATATTTAAGAAATAGAAGAAATTGAAAGAATCAATAAATAAAAGAAAGAATAAGAATCACTAGGAAATAGCTAAGATCCGATAGTTTCCTGTATTCCTATACACTATTGCTCTTATATCCGCCCGCTTAGCTCAGAGGTTAGAGCATCGCATTTGTAATGCGATGGTCATCGGTTCGATTCCGATAGCCGGCTCTTTTTTTATCTATTTATCTATTTTTTTATTTACATGATTTAAAATCTCTACTCTCGTTTTCTCTAAATGTCGGATCACCGATCTATTATGTCATGATAACTTGCAGCTATAGCTATAAAGAAAAAAGTTGACTAGAACAATTAGATCTCTACAGAAGAAATTGGAAAACGTAACCTTCGCTTGAATTTCCTATATATACAAAAAATCCGAATATTGATAAAATTTTATTGATCAAATTTATTTTATTCTGTTTTGTAGGACTTTAGTAAATTGAGTTTTGCTTTGCTGATCCTTTAGTTCAGTCTGATTATATATATATATATTTTTTTTTTTTCAAATAAAAGTGAATCAAAAAGGAGCCTTTCTATGTCTCGTTACCGAGGACCTCGTTTCAAAAAAATACGCCGGCTGGGGGTTTTACCAGGACTAACTAGTAAAAGACCCAGATCCAGAAGTGATCTTCAAACCCAATTGCGCTCTGGAAAAAGATCACAATATCGTATTCGTTTAGAAGAGAAACAGAAATTGCGTTTTCATTATGGTCTGACAGAACGACAATTACTTAAATATGTGCATATTGCTGGAAAAGCCAAAGGGTCAACAGGCCAGGTTTTACTACAACTACTCGAGATGCGTTTGGATAACATCCTTTTTCGATTAGGTATGGCTTCGACCATTCCAGGAGCCAGACAATTAGTTAACCATAGACACATTTTAGTTAATGGTCGTATAGTGGATATACCAAGTTATCGTTGCAAACCCCGAGATATTATTACTACGAAGGATAAAGAAAGATCGAAAGCTCTGATTCAAAATTATCTTGTTTCATCCCCCCGCGGGGAATTGCCAAACCATTTGACTATTGACTCCTTACAATATAAAGGATTTGTAAATCAAATAATAGATAGTAAATGGATTGGTCTAAAAATAAATGAGTTGTTGGTCGTAGAATATTATTCCCGTCAGACTTGATCCTAACGAAAATAAAAAAGCAAGGTTCATACCAATTTTGACTCCTTTCGATGAAGTAAGAAGTAAATAGAGTACCTCGTGCCCTGTCTCATTCACGTATCAAAAAAGGATCGGCAATAGGATTCTTTTGATTTTTTTCTTCTTTTCAATACCAAGACGATATTTCTATTTGTATTTTCGCAGGTATTAATTAAGGATAGATAATGTCTATTAAATAAGGCGTTAGAATAATGATATCAATTTTTATTTTCTTTGATAAATTGTAGTAGGTAACGTTGATGAATGAAAAGAAACGGAAAGAGAGGGATTCGAACCCTCGGTAAACAAAAGTCTACATAGCAGTTCCAATGCTACGCCTTGAACCACTCGGCCATCTCTCCTACAGAATGTTATTCTTGACCAAAACCCGAATGAATAGCGAGTCCTTCATCTTAATTATCTTAATTGTAGTACATGTATGACTGCCCGATGCGATGGTTCCTTAAGAAGAAATTTCTTTTTCAATTTCATATTTATCAACAACAACTTCTTTCATCAGCTAACCCATGTAATTCATGAATCGTCCGATGAATCTTTTTATTTCAACTATTTCAATTGTATGGTGTGGCACATACACGTTATGCAAACAAAAAGGATGGTTACTTTATTTGAATTTGATTAAATGATTATTCTATTCTTTTTGGATCATAACCAAATCAAAAATTCTCGAGTTACAAAAATCCATAGAAAACTTGGTTATTCAACTTAGATGAAATAGTAATAGTCATCGGTATACTGGTATACTACGAAATTGGAATGAAATCTAATCTGATTCAACTATTTCATTTCATCTTTGCCCAAAAGACCACATTTTTTCCAATAAGTCTGTTTTTATGTTATTTTGTACTGTACAATTCCTTTTTTTGTGGGATCGTTTTCCCCGAAAGGGGATGATAAGAATTATAGAATGAATTGCTAATTATGCCTAGATCTCGAATAAATGGAAATTTTATTGATAAGACCTCTTCCATTGTAGCCAATATTTTATTACGACTAATTCCGACAACTTCAGGAGAAAAAAAGGCATTTACCTATTACAGAGATGGTGCGATTTGATTTTTTTTTGTTTTTTTTTACCCCTCAGTTTTACGAGAAAAAGAACGTAGTTAGGAATAGAAAAAAACAAATTAGTGAAATAAACCTACGCTTGGTGAAGGTGAAGTTTAGAGATAGAGCAATTCCTTCTGTCGTGTATCCTCGATTGATGCAGCCTTAGATGCTTCAATTATCAATTTTAGTATTGAGCGAAAGGTTACATCTATAGGTTCTTTATTGGAGGTCAATACTACTTCATTTAGTACCAATAGGTGGCATCGGGGAAAAAGCACTACACCTAGGAATCAACAACACAAAAACTTTGTTATTTGTTATAAAATTATAAAAAACCCTTTTCCTTATCGGTATCGGGACTAAAAATAATGGTTAGGAAAACAAAGATCCATCTCATTCGTACTTTTGGTACCCGTATAACCATCAAAGACCGTTGAAGTGACTAATTCCTGGAAATCATAAGCGTTGAGTACAAAGAAATCTTTGGAGTTACCGTTTCTATCTAGCACTAATATGATTGGTGTTAAGAAAAAACCTCTTGTTGGGAAGGCTGGCTAGGAATTTCTTGTAAAAATACCAGCTCCTGTCAGTTCATAATGAGA